CTTTGTGAGATCGTCAATATCGTACCGAGGGTTTCTTTAAAGTATACCAAATCAGTATAGCTATCCTTCTTCTGACGCAGCAACGCAACTCCAATCAGTCTCGAAACGAAGTCCTATATAATTTCTTTAGTCTTTTCTTTTTCTTGTCACTGTAGAACCGTGTACCATAGATTAGAGAAAAATGTGAATTTGACGGGTTGTTTTCTAATAATTAATAATCAAAATTCATAAATAAAAATTCATAAAAGAGATTAGCCTATTCCTCGAATTCACAATTCAATTAGATGCGAAATCTAACCCCCTCCCCTTCGTACTTGTAGAATAAGAGTTTTTTGTTGAAATCCTTTTTTCATTTTAAGGAATTGCTTAGTTGTCCAGAAACAAGTACTGGCAGTAGAGAATATTCGAGAGAACAGCGAAAAAATAATTGTAAGAATCAATATTCTGAATGTGTGTATTCTTGTTCTTGTATTCGATGCAAAAGGTTTTTCTTGATTTTCTTGATACTTAATTAAACTACAAAGAGGTTTTTTTTTTTATTTTAATATGGAAAGAAAAAAAAAGTAAAAGATATTATAAAGAAAAATAGAGGGTTACTTTTCGTTCTAAAATCTAAAAAAAAAAATGGATTCGATACAAATAAATAACAAATAAATAAATAAACTAAAAGAAGTGATCAACATAGAAATGATTTTCCAATTTTATTCCGTAGCGATTTCCATAGTGATTTGATTCAAAGACAGTTTCTTTGAATGAAGTTATACAACACAGTTTTTCTAATATATTATTATTTTAATATTTCTTTAATATTTCAATTTAGTTTGTTCTTTTATTTCTCAAGAGTTGTCCAATGAATCTTTTGATTCGGAGATAGGATAGGTAGATTTTTAGATGATGAGTTGATTTCTTTTTCTACTTATATCGCTCTTTTTTTTTCGAGTGTTGTCTATAATCTATAATGATAATGATTGATAAATGATTAATAAATAAAAAACTTTCAATTGGTATTTTTGCTTATCTTCGTATCTTTAAAAAATTGAATTTAGGAAAGTATTTTACAAATATATGGATAAAAAAAAATAGTTTATTTAGCTCCTTCATGCCCACTCTAACTAGTTATTTTGGTTTTCTGTTAGTAGCTTTAACTATAACTTTAGTTATATTTATTAGTCTGAGCAAGATACGACTTATTTGAAATTAATTGAATGAACAATTCATAAAAAAAAAAAAAAAGAATTTTTTTTTTTGCAGTATTCCATTTTCTAGTTCCTTACCGTGTCAATTTCCAATTCTTGGTTATTGAGATTTATGGGCAATATGCATTAATATTTAAGGATAGATATTACCTCCTTTTTCCTCTTTTCAAACAAATTGAAATGATTGAAGTTTTTCTATTTGGAATCGTCTTAGGTCTAATTCCTATTACTTTGGCTGGATTATTCGTAACTGCTTATTTACAATACAGACGTGGTGACCAGTTGGATCTTTGATTTTTGATTAATTAATACCCTTTTTTTTGACCTCCTCCTTTTTTTAATCCACAGGAGGTCAAATTAAGATTGATGTTCAAGCTTTTCCCTAAAATTTTTGACTTAACAAAACAAGAATGGAATCACGCTCTGTAGGATTTGAACCTACGACATTGGGTTTTGGAGACCCATGTTCTACCGAACTGAACTAAGAGCGCTTTTTTATTACAAAAAAGAAAGCTGTAAGTAAAAAGATTCTTTTTTTTTTACTCCACTACATCTTGAATGCCTATACTATCTCATATATAAACTATATTCTATATAAATATAATATATATAAATATAATAAATAATAATATGATATTAAAGAATATCATATTAATTTATGATTAGGTATGCCCAATTTTAATTGATCCCTTGTTATTGTATTGCTCAGAGGCGAAGTAATAAGTAGGGATGACAGGATTTGAACCCGTGACATTTTGTACCCAAAACAAACGCGCTACCAAGCTGCGCTACATCCCTTTCAATTGGTCTACAATGTCATTGTAGAGAATCCCTGTCTTGTTTTCCACATACTTATTTCATTTCATTTTCTCCATTGAGATACATAACTTATCTTGCCATTTCTTCTTTTTTTTTGTCTCATATCATATAACATATAATACATATAATAATAAACTTATATACATATGAAAAAAAAAATAGGAAACCCGCCGTAAATTTCGTGAATGCCCAGACGGAAAGAGACGTATTTTGTTCTTTTAAGAAAAGAAGAGGAAAATCTTATCTATCAAATTATTGTACATTTCTCAATTTGAATTAAGAATTCCGCGTACAAAACAAATGCGAGTGTCCTTTAATTTAACTACATATATACATCTGATCATATATGTATTGCCGTTATGTATTACAATAAAGAATACAGAAGGAGGATTTTTTATGCGAGATCTAAAAACATATCTATCCGTAGCGCCAGTAATAAGTACTCTATGGTTCGGGTCTTTAGCAGGTCTATTGATAGAGATCAATCGTTTTTTCCCGGATGCTTTGACATTCCCTTTTTTTTCATTCTAGTTATTAACACGGGGGGGTGAAGAAACTTAGAGACACAATTAAATATCTCTGACTACTACCCCCTTTTTTCTAATTCGAATAAGTTAGAAAAGAGAAAGAATAAAAGTGGATTCAACCTCAGCCAAACACGGAACTGGGTTCAAACTTCAAGTAAATTTACTTTAATTAAATCTTTAATTAAATTAAGAGAACAGAAGTGGAAATGCGGTTAGGGCAACAGTATCATACAAGAAGTTGAAATAAAATAGAAAGACTGTACTTCTATTCTAATCTAAACTTCTAATCTAAATATACTTCTAAATGTAAATATAATTTTTAATCATTGTATTACTTATTTTTACTATTACTATATTGGCGGCAACAAAATCTTTCATAATTTGATTTCGAGTTAGTAACTTGTATTTTTTCCTTCTTTTCTTCTTCGTTTCGGATAGGAAAATAGAAGAGTTGAGTGAATAAAAACCAAAAGGAGGTTCATGGCCAATGGTAAAGACGTCCGAATAAGGGTTATTTTAGAATGTACCAGTTGTGTTCGAAAGAGTGTTAATAAGAAATCAATAGGCATTTCTAGATATATTACTCAAAAGAATCGACACAATAGGCCTAGTCGATTGGAGTTGAGAAAATTCTGTCCCTATTGTTACAAACATACAATTCACGGGGAGATAAAGAAATAGATGGAATCGATCAACTGCGTGTGACTTTTACAAGGAAGATGAAAAATGACATATTGATATATCATATATTAGCATATCATATGTTAATATATATATTTAAATAGAAATAAGCAAAATCCTATTTCTTAATTCGAAATCATTAGCATTTTTGATCCGATCAAAGGAAATAGGATTCTCGAAAAAAGGAATAAAATAAACAAGCCATGGATAAATCCAAGCGACTTTTTCTTAAGCCCAAGCGATCTCTTCGTAGGCGTCTGCCCCCGATTGGATCGGGGGATCGAATTGATTATAGAAACATGAGTTTAATTAGTCGATTTATTAGTGAACAAGGAAAAATATTATCTAGACGGGTGAATAGATTGACTTTAAAACAACAACGATTAATTACCATTGCTATAAAACAAGCTCGTATTTTATCTTCATTACCCTTTCTTAATAATGAAAGACAATTTGAAAAAAACGAGTTGGTCGCTCGAACTACGGGTCTTAGAACCAGAAAAAAATAGGCTTACTCTTTAATTGTTAATTGAATCAAAATTTCAATCCGAACTCAAACGTCGGTTGATGTTTTGTTCGAGAAAAATCCAGGAATACAGATTTGATTGTCGTGTCGTAAAAAAAAACGAATTGGGTAAAGTAAATAAAAAAATAAATATTTTTTTATTGAATGTTTTTGTTCAGTTTGACTACTTGATCATATTATGATCATATTTTATCATACTTATTTCTATTCTACCTTCCCGGAATTTATTTTCCAAGTAATTCCATGTCAAAGTCAAACATTCCGAAGGATTCCTTCCAATCTCCTTATTTTATCATGTCATTGGAAATCAGATAAAGGCAATTCCTATTTAATATAGCTAGTTGTGCAAGTATTTTACGATTAAGAAGCAACTGTCTCTTGTACAGATTGTTTATTAATGTACTATAACTATAGGATACTGCATTCTCGCGAATTGCTGCATTTATACGAGTGACCCATAAACACCGAAAATTTCTTTTGTGCCTATCTCTATCCCGATAGGCCGAAAACAAAGCTTTTATTCTTTGTTGAATAATAGTTCGAGTAAGTCTTGAATGAGCCCCACGAAAGCTTGATGTGAATAAACGAATTTTTGTTCTACGCCTCCGAGCTATATATCCTCGTCTAATTCTGGTCATTGAATAAACGAAACTTTGATAAATAACTAATTGATTTCCTTTCTTTCAGTTATTCTTTTTCCCTTTTCTAGAATAACAAAACGGATTCTTCCAATGTATAAAATAATAATTCCAACGGCTTTTGCTACTCTAACCTTCCCAACCACTATTTTTTCTTTTTTTTTTATAAGCATTTCGCCTTGAAATAAGAAATCTTATTGGTACTAGGTATCAAACAAAAATAACAAAAATATAGTAAATAAAAATAAGTAGTAATTAAGTAGTAAATAGAAATGGATAAATAAATAGTGGGTTCCATCGTTTCTATGGTTATTTCTTAAACGGCGAGGTCCTCTCTATACACCGGAGCCCCTTACTTGATCGAATCAATGCTATTGTTAACTTGTACAGTTTACACTTTTTGGCTCTACCCATGAATTCCCCAGTAGTAGGTCTTTCACAACGAGATCCGTTTTTACAGTAACGGTATTTAATTATGTGGATTAGCTGATTAGCTGACCTTGTTAGTCCGTTCTTGCAAGAGTAGAGGCATCCATTTTCGGCTTTTTAATTTAAATAAGATTTGCCCTGCTTAACAGATAATCATTTGCTACCAATGGGGAATTCTTTCGCATTTTCAATTGAAAATTGAGGTAATTGAATTTGCACCAATAGAAACCATAAATTTGATACACAATAGAAGCATATTCTAGATCTTTTTTTTTTCATTTTAGATAGTGAAGGGGAGTCTTCCATTCTATCCTATTCATCGGTACTGATCACGGATAGTGGAAAAATTCTTTCTTTTGTCCCAACCCACAATCTGAAATCTGAACGAGTCGCACATACACCCTAGTACATGTCCCTCGGCGCTGAGGGCATCCCCCGAGAGCGGGGGATTTGGTGACATTTCTGATTGGCTGTCTTGTGTTTCTAATAAGTTGTTTAATAGTTGGCATGTTGAATCGTATGCATAATGGGCTGGTTTAGATCGATCCTAACCGGATTATTATGAATTCTTTCTATATTCATATTCTATTTTAATATTTTATTAAAATTAATAAAATTCAAATTAATAGAATATGAAACCTCGGTAAGAAACTAAAATCTCAAATCGCGATTTGTGTGAAATTCCTGCTATTTTTTATGCAACTGCTACAAGATCAACAATTCCATGAACTTGGGCTTCTGCTGCTGACATAAAAACATCCCTTTCCATGTCTTCAGATACAACCCATAAGGGTTTGCCTGTTCTTTGTGCATAAACCCTTGTGAGGATTTCGCGCAGTTTCAGTAGTTCTTCCGCTTCCAGGACAAATTCTCCTATTTGTGCTTCATAAAAAGCAGCAAAAGGTTGATGGATCATTACCCTGATGATATAAGATAATAAAGGGTTACTTTATCTCGCATAAGAAGGTCACGAGAAGAGATAAAGAATAAAAAAAAAGATAGAATTGAACAACCGTACAGGCATTGCTTGCGCATTGCATACGGCTCTACAAGAGAATTCACTTTTACCGAAGAAAAATAGAGAGTCTACAAAGCCTAGGTCGGTAAATGATACAATGACCACCCTTTCCTTGGGAGGAATTAAGAAAAACAAAATACTATGGTGGCTCCGTTGCTTTATTTCATCGGTGATTTAGCAATCCCAAAGTTTCTTTTTTTTTTTCAAATAAAAAAAAAAAGAAAAAAGAATATAATCTTTTTTTTTTTGTCCTCTTTCATAATTCATAATAATATAAATAGCATTAAGAACCTTCTGGTGTGAAAACAAAAAAAAAGTTTGCGACACTGAAATAGGCTCCCGATAAAATCGGAACTACCCTTAATATCTCATACTACTCTTTCAATACATAATCTAATGTTAAAACGAAATAAAAAAATTTCTTATATTGAATTCGAAATGCCATGCTATTATTACTTAATATTCATATTTCATATGGCGAAGGCATAGTTTTCTTTTTTCTTTCAAATAAAATAAAAACTCATTGGCGCCAAGCGTGAGGGAATGCTAGACGTTTGGTAATTTTTCCTCCGACCAGGATAAAAGATCCCATTGAAGCGGCTAATCCCATGCATACTGTTTGTACATCTGGTCGCACAAATTGCATAGTATCATAAATAGCTATTCCGGGTATTACCCATCCGCCAGGAGAGTTGATAAACAAATACAAATCTTTGATCTCACTTTCTGTACTGAGATATACCATAAGACCGATAAGTTGATTCGAGATCTCACTATCAATATCTTGACCTAAAAAAAGTAATCTTTCTCGATAAAGTCGGTTGATTAGGATCAAATTCTATCCCTTAGGAACCGTACATGCACCTTTTGATGCATACGGTTCATCAAAAATCGCGAAAAAAAGAATCAATATGTAGATCCCATTTAACGAATAACGAAGGGGTTTTTTCTCCATTTTTCAAGAAAGATGGTTTTTTTACCCGTTTACCTATAAATAAAAAAAAAAATTCATTAAACTTATCAAACTAACTTCTCATTGATGTATTCTTTCATCGGGATCCAATTCAAATCACGATAACATTCTCTTGTTCCTGAGTGGGCTTCTTTAATTCTTTTAGGTTTGTGCTCTACTCCGAGTAAAGATCTGCCCGATTTGGATTTGCACATATAGGGCAAATGCCCCCAATACCGTGTCTTTTTGCTACAACTTCCTTTTTTTTTCAATTCATTTCAGGCCTTCCACAAAATATTTGACGTATTTATCAAATTATTCGATTGATTATGATTAGTAGTTTTAAATTACTCCTATTTCTAATTTATAAAATTTATAAATAGAATATGATACAAATAGTAATCATGGATATAGTACTAATTGGGTTTTTCTAAGCGGAGCCTGGATACTTCATTTTATTGGTCCAAACAAGCTAACCATAAATTATTCTAATTGATAATATTAATCTGAATACCTCCAAAGCATAGATCTAATTGCACTTTATTGCCACTTCACGCTCTAATTTTTGGATGATTTAATCAATCCTTCTTTGGTGAAACAGAGGATATCTCGATCGGGGTAGAGAACGGGGAAATCCCATAATGACCCAATGTCTCTGACAAGTCGCACTATACGTCAATCCAATTTGAACTATCCTCTCCGGGATTTCGAAAAGGGACTTTTGGAACACCAATAGGCATTAAATGAAATAAAAAAAAATGAAGTACTCTATTTCACTTTGATGTGAAAGCGTAACAATGAATTTATTGTCTTAATAATATTATATTGGATATTGGCTTTTATTTTATTATTTTTTCTATTTTCTTTATTTTTTTGTTTTATTTTATTTGTTATTTGCGCAGATTCGATAAGTTCATAACATAAAAAAAAAAAGAAGACAAAATGAATAAAGTAAAATTCTTACGAATAGGCTCTTTGAATGATGAACAAATCCGTATGCATTCGCTCATCTAAAATGGAGTCAACCTCCCATTGCGTATTGGTACTTATCTGGTATAGAATAGATCTGCTTCTCTTTGTTCCTACAAACAGAATTGTGACATTCTGACTAAAATACTAAAAAAAAAATGGAATCCTTTCTCCGAGATAATCCACTGAAAAAGGGAGGTCCATAACATAGTTTTTTCCAGTGCAATAAAGTTACATAGTGTCTATCTTTCGTTGATAAGGGGGTATTCCATGGGTTTGCCTTGGTATCGTGTTCATACCGTCGTATTGAATGATCCCGGTCGTTTGCTGGCTGTCCATATAATGCATACAGCTTTGGTTGCTGGTTGGGCCGGCTCGATGGCTCTATATGAATTAGCAGTTTTTGATCCTTCTGACCCCGTTCTCGATCCAATGTGGAGACAAGGTATGTTCGTTATACCCTTCATGACTCGTTTAGGAATAACCAATTCATGGGGTGGTTGGAGTATTACAGGAGGAACTATAACGAATCCGGGTATTTGGAGTTATGAAGGTGTGGCAGGGGCGCATATTGTGTTTTCTGGCTTGTGCTTCTTGGCAGCTATCTGGCATTGGGTGTATTGGGATCTAGAAATCTTTTGTGATGAACGTACAGGAAAACCTTCTTTAGATTTGCCCAAGATCTTTGGAATTCATTTATTTCTCTCAGGAGTGGCTTGTTTTGGGTTTGGTGCTTTTCATGTAACAGGATTGTATGGTCCTGGAATATGGGTGTCTGATCCTTATGGGCTAACCGGAAAAGTACAATCTGTAAATCCAGCGTGGGGTGTGGAAGGTTTTGATCCTTTTGTTCCGGGAGGAATAGCCTCTCATCATATTGCAGCAGGGACATTGGGCATATTGGCGGGCCTATTCCATCTTAGTGTCCGCCCGCCCCAACGTCTATACAAAGGATTACGTATGGGAAATATTGAAACCGTGCTTTCCAGTAGTATCGCTGCTGTCTTTTTTGCAGCTTTTGTTGTTGCTGGAACTATGTGGTATGGTTCAGCAACTACCCCCATTGAATTATTTGGTCCCACTCGTTATCAATGGGATCAAGGATACTTCCAGCAAGAAATATATCGAAGAGTTGGTACTGGGCTGGCTGAAAATCAAAGCTTATCCGAAGCTTGGTCTAAAATTCCTGAAAAATTAGCTTTTTATGATTACATCGGAAATAATCCGGCAAAGGGTGGATTGTTCAGAGCAGGTTCAATGGATAACGGGGATGGAATAGCTATTGGGTGGTTAGGACATCCTCTATTTAGAGATAAAGAAGGGCGTGAGCTTTTTGTACGTCGTATGCCTACTTTTTTTGAAACATTTCCGGTTGTTTTGGTAGACGGAGACGGAATTGTTAGAGCCGATGTTCCTTTTCGAAGGGCAGAATCGAAGTATAGTGTTGAACAAGTAGGTGTAACTGTTGAGTTCTATGGTGGTGAACTAAATGGAGTCAGTTATAGTGATCCTGCTACTGTGAAAAAATATGCTAGACGCGCACAATTGGGTGAAATTTTTGAATTAGATCGTGCTACTTTGAAATCCGATGGTGTTTTTCGTAGTAGTCCAAGGGGTTGGTTTACTTTTGGACATGCTTCGTTTGCCCTGCTCTTCTTCTTCGGACACATTTGGCATGGCTCTCGAACCTTGTTCAGAGATGTTTTTGCTGGTATTGATCCAGATTTAGACGCTCAGGTGGAATTTGGAGCATTCCAAAAACTTGGAGATCCAACTACAAGAAGACAAGTAGTTTGATACAACATTAATCTCTGATTTTGCGTCTCTATTTTCTTTTTGTAATTTGACATAGGGGTACTGGGGACATCTTGATTTGAATCGCCGCCTTTTCTTTGTCTTGACTCTTGCTCTTTTTTTATCCGGGAACGCTCTAAATAAACAGATATGGAAGCTATAATTGTAAACCACGATTGAATCTATGGAAGCATTAGTTTATACATTCCTCTTAGTATCGACTCTAGGAATAATTTTTTTCGCTATCTTTTTTCGAGAACCGCCTAAAGTTCCAACTAAAAAGGTGAAATGATTTTTCATTATCTTAATTGAAGTAATGAGCCTCCCAATCTTGGGGGGCTCATTACTTCAACTAGTCCCCGTGTTCCTCGAATGGATCTCTTAGTTGTTGAGAGGGTTGCCCAAAAGCAGTATATAAGGCATACCCAGTAAAACTTACAAGTAAACCAGA